GGGAAGGAAGAAAGCGAGTCGGTATACTCATTCCTCATCCTCAAATCAGTCCTTCCCGTGGATTATTGTCCCAATAAAAATGAATAAGTAATTGTAGGAGGGAAATCTTGCTATAATTTGAACAAGAAAGCAATAAGTCTAAAGCAAAAAAAAATTGTATTTATACGATTAAACAAAAGGATTCGCAAATAAAAGTGCTAATGCTACAACCAGTCCATAAATTGTTAAAGCTTCCATAAAAGCCAAACTCAGCAATAAAGTACCTCGTATTTTTCCCTCCGCTTCGGGTTGTCTCGCGATACCTTCTACAGCTTGGCCCGCAGCAGTACCTTGACCAACCCCAGGTCCAATAGAAGCAAGTCCAACGGCCAACCCAGCAGCAATAACGGAAGCGGCAGAAATCAATGGATTCATAATAAGTTCCTCGCACCAAAAGAAAGAAATAGTTAATGATACAATCAACCAATAAATTATAACTTAATTGTTCCATCGATACGATTTCCAAGTAACTAAGAACTCCGAATTGAAGTAATGATATTATTGAATCTGCTTCTATATCCATTTTTTAGTTCTTATCCGCGGAGTTTGTATGAATTCATACAACTTTTTGTTTTTTCATTTCTGTCTTTGTTCCGAAACATTCTTTGAATTTGAACTCTTCCGTCTTTTTCTTGATTTAATCTTTTTATTTAATTCACAGTTATAAACGAAAAGGAAGGACTTTTATTGGAATCCCTATCTAAATTCCCAGTGATAGTAGGGCGGATTAAATATATCTTTTAGCTCATATATAACTAGTTAATACCTAATTATATATATATCTTTCTTCCATAACGGAAACAAAGTATTCTTATCAAGGAAAGTTGGCTTATAACCATTACTTATATATATTACATATAGTTAGTTTAATCCCACACCCCTAAAGAACCAACTTCTTTTTTTTTTCTGAATCTCATTTTTTGTAAACTCTTCTCTTCTTTTTATTTATCATTATCTCACATAGATACAATCAACCTAAATGGATGAATTCATTAGTCTCAATGATTACATAGAAATCTAAGTCTTTGGTTGATCGAAGTTCATGTAATTTATTATTCATTAATATTGTCTTTTGGTCAATCATTGAATTGAAATAAAACCGACTGAAATGGGAATCGCTCTATAATTTTTTTAATCACCTATCGTAAACAAATAAAGAATTTTTATTCAGATTATAACCTCTAAGATTGAAATTGAATGAACAAAACAATCAAGACAGTATAAAGAGAATATTCAGTTGAAAGAAGTATAAATGGGCCAAACAAATTTTAGGAAAAAGATCTTTTATTTCTTTTTTTTTTTTTTTCAATTCCCTCCTAATATCGTAATCTTTTTTACTATTCCTCTAGATCGTATGTTTTGTCTATTTATGTTCACTAAGTAGATTATCTTGAGCAAGGCATGCCTTGCGCTAAACTAACAAAGACTATTTTGAAAATTAGTTAATGATGCCCCTCTATGGATTCGCCTATATAAGCCGCAGCTAAAGTTGCAAAAATAAGGGCTTGAATACCACTTGTAAATAATCCAAGGAACATGACAGGTATAGGAACCACTGAAGGTACTAAAGAAACAAGAACAACAACTACTAATTCATCCGCTAATATATTTCCAAAAAGTCGAAAGCTAAGTGATAAAGGTTTTGTGAAATCTTCTAAAATGTTAATGGGCAAAAGGATTGGGGTTGGTTGAATGTATTTACCAAAATAACCTAATCCTTTTTTGCTAAGGCCCGCATAAAAATATGCTACTGACGTAAGTAAAGCTAACGCAACGGTAGTATTTATATCATTCGTAGGTGCAGCTAACTCTCCATGAGGTAACTGTATGATTTTCCAAGGTAAAAGCGCCCCTGACCAATTCGAAACAAAAATAAATAAAAACATAGTTCCAATAAAGGGAACCCAGGGACCATATTCCTCTCCAATTTGAGTTTTGCTCACGTCTCGAATGAATTCAAGGACATATTCAAAGAAATTCTGACCGGCAGTCGGAATGGTTTGTGGATTCCGAACAGCTACAATAACTGAACCTAATAAGAGAGCAATTACAACCCACGAAGTAATAAGTACTTGGGCATGGACTTGGAAACCCCCTATTGTCCAATAGAAATGCTGGCCTACTTCCACACCGGATATATCATATAACCCTTTTAGTGTGTTGATGGAACATGATAGAACATTCATATTGCCCTCTGAAAAAAAGAAACTTTTAAAGGAATTATTTTGATTCAATCATCTTTTTGTTTGACTTGCCCGCTCTATATTTTGGATACCAACTAATTACATAATATCCCCAGTTATTCTTATCTCCTTTGTTTTGTGCGATTCAGGAATAGTAACCGATTCCATAAATCTATGGAGTTCACAAAAAAATTAATTTATCTTATTATTAATCAAGGATTTCGTATATAGCTAGAACGGCCTTCACAAATTGCAAATACTAATTTGTTAAGAATTAA